ATATACCATACCAATTCGGTATGTATGGATGATGAGATTCCATTGATACAGAGCCAATTCCAATAGACTTATTGAACGTTCCCATTGGCGTGCATCCAGCAGGAATTGAACCTACGAATTTGCCAATTATGAGTTGGGCGCTTTAACCATTCAGCCATGGATGCTTAACAGGGCTCATCGTACATCGTGAATAACCAAATTCCAATTGAAATGAAATCTTTAGGAGGAATCAATGAAAATCTTTAGGAGGAATCAATGAAACGACATCAATTCAAATCCTGGATCTTCGAATTGAGAGAGATATTGAGAGAGATCAAGAATTCTCACTATTTCTTAGATTCATGGATCAAATTCGATTCAGTGGGATCTTTCACTCCCATTTTTTTCCACCAAGAACGTTTTATGAAACTCTTTGACCCCCGAATTTGGAGTATCCTACTTTCACGTGATTCACAGGGTTCAACAAGCAATCGATATTTCACGATCAAAGGTGTAGTACTGCTTGTAGTAGTGGTCCTTATATCTCGTATTAACAATCGAAAGATGGTCGAAAGAAAAAATCTCTATTTGATGGGGCTTCTTCCTATACCTATGAATTCCATCGGACCCAGAAATGAGACATTGGAAGAATCTTTTTGGTCTTCCAATATCAATAGGTTGATTGTTTCGCTCCTGTATCTTCCAAAAGGGAAAAAGATTTCTGAGAGTTGTTTCATGGATCCGCAAGAGAGTACTTGGGTTCTCCCAATAAATAAAAAGCGTATCATGCCTGAATCGAACCGGGGTTCGCGGTGGTGGAGGAACCGGATCGGAAAAAAGAGGGATTCTAGTTGTAAGATAGCTAATGAAACCATAGCTGGAATTGAGATCTCATTCAAAGAGAAAGATAGCAAATATCTGGAGTTTCTTTTTTTATCCTATACGGATGATCCGATCCGCAAGGACCATGATTGGGAATTGTTTGATCGTCTTTCTCCGAGGAAGAAGCGAAACATAATCAACTTGAATTCGGGACAGCTATTCGAAATCTTAGGGAAAGACTTGATTTGTTATCTCATGTCTGCTTTTCGTGAAAAAAGACCAATTGAAGGGGGGGGTTTCTTCAAACAACAAGGAGCTGAGGCAACTATTCAATCAAATGATATTGAGCATGTTTCCCATCTCTTCTCGAGAAACAAGTGGGGTATTTCTTTGCAAAATTGTGCTCAATTTCATATGTGGCAATTCCGCCAAGATCTCTTCGTTAGTTGGGGGAAGAATCAGCACGAATCGGATTTTTTGAGGAACGTATCGAGAGAGAATTGGATTTGGTTAGACAATAATGTGTGGTTGGTAAACAAGGATCGGTTTTTTAGCAGGGTACGGAATGTATTGTCAAATATTCAATATGATTCCACAAGATCTATTTTCGTTCAAGTAACGGATTCTAGCCAATCGAAAGGATCTTCTGATCAATCCAGAGATCATTTCGATTCCATTAGAAATGAGGATTCAGAATATCACACATTGATCGATCAAACAGAGATTCAACAACTAAAAGAAAGATCGATTCTTTGGGATCCTTCCTTTCTTCAAACGGAACGAACAGAGATAGAATCAGATCGATTCCCGAAATGCCTTTTTGGATCTTCCTCAATGTCCCGGCTATTCACGAAACGTGAGAAGCAGATGAATAATCATCTGCTTCCGAAAGAAATCGAAGAATTTCTTGGAAATCCTACAAGATCAATTCGTTCTTTTTTCTCTGACAGATGGTCAGAACTTCATCTGGGTTCGAATCCTACTGAGAGGTCCACTAGAGATCAGAAATTTTTGAAGAAAAAACAAGATGTTTCTTTTGTCCCTTCCAGGCGATCGGAAAATAAAGAAATGGTTGATATATTCAAGATAATTACGTATTTACAAAATACCGTCTCAATTCATCCTATTTCATCAGATACGGGATGTGATATGGTTCCGAAGGATGAACCAGATATGGACAGTTCCAATAAGATTTCATTCTTGAACAAAAATCTATTTTTGGATTTATTTCATCTATTCCATGACCGGAACAAAGGGGGATACACGTTACACCACGATTTTGAATCAGAAGAGAGATTTCAAGAAATGGCGGATCTATTCACTCTATCAATAACCGAGCCGGATCTGGTGTATCATAGGGGATTTGCCTTTTCTATTGATTCCTACGGGTTGGATCAAAAAAAATTCTTGAATGAGGTATTCAACTCCAGAGATGAATCGAAAAAGAAATCTTTATTGGTTCTACCTCCTCTTTTTTATGAGGAGAATGAATCTTTTTATCGAAGGATCAGAAAAAAATCGGTCCGGATCTACTGCGGGAATGATTTGGAAGATCCAAAACTAAAAACAGCGGTATTTGCTAGCAACAACATCACGGAGGCAGTCAATCAATATAGATTGATCCGAAATCTGATTCAAATCCAATATAGCACCTATGGGTACATAAGAAATGTATCGAATCGATTCTTTTTAATGACTA